ATTTCGATCCATTTTATTATGAGAATAAATCCTACTACTCCCGATCCTGGGGTTTCCGCGCTTGAAAAAAAGAACCTGGGGAGGATCGCTCGAATAATTGGTCCAGTGCTGGATGTAGCTTTTCCCCTGGGGAGAATGCCTTTTATTTACAACGCCCTAGTAGTCAAGGGTCGAGATACTGCTGGTCAACAAATTAACATGACTTGTGAAGTACAGCAATTATTGGGAAATAATAAAGTTAGGGCTGTCGCTATGAGTGCTACGGATGGTCTAATGAGAGGGATGGAAGTGATTGACACGGGAGCTCCTCTAAGTGTTCCGGTCGGTGGAGCAACTCTAGGACGAATTTTAAACGTGCTTGGGGAACCCATTGATAATTTGGGTCCTGTAAATACTCGCACAACATCTCCTATTCATAGATCTGCGCCTGCTTTTATAGAGTTAGATACAAAATTATCGATTTTTGAAACAGGAATTAAAGTAGTGGATCTCTTAGCTCCCTATCGCCGTGGAGGAAAAATAGGACTATTTGGGGGGGCTGGAGTGGGTAAAACAGTTCTCATTATGGAATTGATCAACAACATTGCGAAAGCTCATGGGGGTGTATCTGTATTTGGCGGAGTCGGTGAACGTACTCGTGAGGGAAATGATCTTTACAAGGAAATGAAAGAATCCGGAGTAATTAATGAACAAAATATTGCGGAATCAAAAGTGGCTCTAGTCTACGGTCAGATGAATGAACCGCCGGGAGCTCGTATGAGAGTTGGGTTAACTGCCCTAACTATGGCGGAATATTTCCGGGATGTTAATGAACAAAACGTACTTCTATTTATCGACAACATTTTCCGCTTCGTCCAAGCAGGATCCGAAGTCTCCGCTTTATTGGGTAGAATGCCTTCCGCTGTGGGTTATCAACCCACCCTTAGTACCGAAATGGGTTCTTTACAAGAAAGAATTACTTCCACTAAAAAGGGGTCGATAACCTCTATTCAAGCAGTTTATGTACCGGCAGATGATTTGACCGATCCCGCTCCTGCCACGACATTTGCACATTTAGATGCTACTACCGTACTGTCAAGAGGATTAGCTGCAAAAGGTATCTATCCAGCAGTGGATCCCTTAGACTCAACGTCAACTATGCTCCAACCTCGGATCGTTGGTGACGAACATTATGAAACTGCACAAAGAGTTAAACAAACTTTACAACGTTATAAAGAACTTCAGGACATTATAGCTATCCTTGGGTTGGACGAATTATCTGAAGAGGATCGCTTAACTGTCGCAAGAGCACGAAAAATTGAGCGTTTCTTATCACAGCCTTTTTTCGTAGCAGAAGTCTTTACGAGTTCTCCGGGAAAATATGTCAGTCTAGCAGAAACAATTAGAGGGTTTAAATTGATCCTTTCCGGAGAATTAGACAGTCTTCCCGAACAGTCCTTTTATTTGGTGGGTAACATCGATGAAGCTACTGCGAAGGCTACGAACTGATAAATGGAGAACAAATCGAAGAAATGGCCTTAAATCTTTGTGTACTGACCCCAAATCGAATTGTTTGGGATTCAGATGTGAAAGAAATCATTTTCTGTACTCATAGTGGACAAATTGGCATTTTGCCGGATCACGCGCCTATTGCGACAGCTGTAGATATAGGTATTTTGAGAATACGCTTTAAAGACCAATGGTTAACGATAGCTTTGATGGGCGGTTTTGCTAGAATAGGCAATAATGATATAACTATTTTAGCACATGATGCGGAGAAGGGTAGTGATATTGATCCACAAGAAGCTCAGCAAACTCTTGAGCTAGCGGAAGCTAACTTGCGTAAAGCTGAAGGAAAAAGACAAATAATTGAGGCAAATTTAGTTCTCAGACGAGCTAAGACGCGAGTGGGGGCTATCAATGCGATTTCGTAACAAATTGATACATCCAAATAATTTATAATAATAAAAAAGAATAGTGTGTATATACACACTATTCTTTTTTATTATTATGAGAAATTCCAATAAAATCAAACAAGTAGAATCGAATTCTAATACAACGAAAAGATTTTCAATTCCATTTTATTTGAAAAAAAAAAAAGAGATAGAAGCGACTGTTCGAGTAAGATGAGATATATTTATATATAAATAAAATCAATAAAAGATGGTGAGTAAAATAACTCATTGGAAACTGTGACTCTGTTATCTTATAAGGTCTACCTACTATTGGATTTGAACCAATGACTCCTGCCGTATGAAAGCAATACTCTAACCACTGAGTTAAGTAGGTCATTTATCATCACAAAGGAAGTGGGATCTGTCATATCGATAGATTATAAATGTGATATTACTTATAAGCAATACCAATCAAAGCGATCAAACAGGTATGATGTTAGATCTATAATATTCATCCTTTCTTGACAAGAGATTATCTATATAATATGATAAAATACGTATCACAAGCACAAGGGCTATAGCTCAGTTAGGTAGAGCACCTCGTTTACACGCGCGCCAATGTTTTT